GATTCAAAATACAAGTACAGTACGATAAATAAGAAGACAAACGGATAATTTTTTCATAGATTTTTTTTTGGTATCGTTTTGGCGGCATGGCCGAGCGGTAAGGCGGGGGACTGCAAATCCTTTTTCCCCAGTTCAAATCCGGGTGTCGCCTAATCACCAAAAGAATTGACATACCCTCTCCTGTTTTGCTGATATAATTTGGAAAATTTTTCCGGCGAAAGCAAACGGAGGAAACTGATAAATCTTGATAGTCCTTCCATTACTAACGGAGTGTCTACGTTTATGGGCCGGGTTTGTAATTCGATTGGATAGAAGGACGGAAATCGAATTGCGTTTTTAGTTGCGGAAAGGACAGAAGATACTTTGTATACATATTCATCAAAGTCTTTGAGTACTCCGGTATTCAATCAATTCAATCAATATTAATTCGATTGAATGAGTAATTGGCTTTTACTTATATATAATATATACCTTTTTTCTTTTTTCGTTAACCTCTAGGCAAGAACATAATAAGGCGTCCTCCGACTGTTTCATAGAGACAATAAGGAGACGTTAAGGATTAGATCAAAATAAAATGGGAAAGAAATAGAGTATGGGCTAGGTAGTGATCTACCTTTCTTCTATTTTTTTATACTTACTTAATGAAGGGCAACAAAAGAAAGAATCTATTTTTCTTATTTCTACATATTAATTTAATATAATTTCTTTGATACTTCCAAGGGGAGGGGGTCTCCGCATATTAAGCTTGTGCTTAATCTTTTCTGATTATACTAGAACTCTTCTAAGACCCCTTCCTTATAAGTTAGAGTTGCATTTATTGGATTGTTTCATCAACGATCTTAGGTCAGAATTTTTGACTCTGCGCCAGTGATTCCACTATTATTTATTAGTGAACAATAATTCAAGAATTCCGTCATAGAGATAGGGGACATAATTCATATGGATATAGTAAATCTCGCTTGGGCTGCTTTAATGGTAGTCTTTACATTTTCCCTTTCACTCGTAGTATGGGGAAGAAGTGGACTCTAGAAGTATTACTAATTGTAATTGAGTTTAGGAATTAAACTTTATCCATTTTTTTTTGTATAAACCGTCCAGTTCTGAAAAGCTTTTTTTAGTTGAAATTTCACTATTTCAACACTATTTCAATTTAAAATTCAATTTTTAAATTGAAATAGAAATAAAAAAACATCTGCATTTCAAAATTTTCTTGGGTTTAGTGTTGTAATATAGTTTTTGAATAATATATATGAAGAATACTCTTTCAATTTAACAAATATTTCAATTATTTCCGTGTTTGTATTTCGAAAGTAAAAAGAATCAAAAGTAAAAGAAATACAAATGATAGTAAATTTATTCCAACCAAATTCTTGATCAATTTTCTATTTCGATGAACCCGCTCTTACTAAAATTAGATATGGACCGTGAGGAAGAGTTGAACTTTTTTATTATTCAAAGAGAAAATAGTTCTGTTATTACATTACGTAGATACACATTTTCTATCGGAAACAGACATAGTAGTTCTCTAACAAGATACTACTACACAGACTAAAATAATGTCTTGGGCGAGTCACATATTGCGCATTTCCCGTTTGTTTTAATATTTTGCAAATTTTATTTATGTTGTATTTGTTTTATTGAATACACTGTTCAAACGTTAAAAGAGGTTTACTAACCCCCCCTTTTTTCGAAATCCGAAGGAGTTTCCATAGATCATCTGTCAACTGATCGATCAATGACTTCTTTGTCAGAATGCTAGTAAAAAGATTACTTTTTTCTTTTATTATACCCATAAAAGAGGCCCTTGATTCTTTTGATCAGGATTCATATTGAAAATAATCAGCAATACAGGAATTAGAATCGTACGAGTCGCTTTTCGATTATTTCAAATTGATTGAAATCAACACAAATTAAATACAAAAGAGATGGATAAAGCAAAGAAATAGAATTGGGGGGCGCTATATACATTATATATAATATGTAATTGATATCCATATATATATACCGATATATAGAAATATGACGATACTGTTGTAGATTGATCTCTATTAAATTAACCCGGATTACAATACACCTTATATACACTACAATAACAATAGTAGATAGTACAATAACAATAGTAGATAGTATGGTAGAAAGAAATATCTGAATCTTTCTACCATACTATCGTATTTCATAGAATACGGCGAATTCTAGTCTGCCCGGTTCATTTAAGACGCGAAATTTGAATCCCTTTCTTCTCTTCAATTATTGATAAGAACTAAAAATTAAAGTTTAATTCAAATTAATCACCTTGGCTGACTGTTTTTACGTATATTATAAGTAAAAAAGCGGTAGGAACTAGAATAAACAGTGCAGTAGCAATAAATGCGAGAATATTTACTTCCATAATCTCATTGTTTCGTTTTTCTTTAATTTGCAATAACTCGGGAGTTAATCCCATAGAGATAATAAATCTTTCGCTTGTAAATTCAACGGGATGAATTACATCTCGATGATATCGAATCGGATCAGATCAATATCATGAATAACAATATCTGCACTATCAAATCAATTCATGGTCAAGAATTGAATAGTATAACATAGGAAGATCTTTTATCCATACCGAACTCCAAATTTTATTCCTGATCCAACCAATAATTCCTTTATTTTTTATTTATCATTCTTTTTTATTCTTTCTTTTATATAACCTACTGCCCTCTTTGTCCAACCATCTGATGAAGTATCATTGAACCGCCCTTACACTTACCATTGATTCTAAACAACCCTCAATAAACAATAGAATCTAAATAAAAAAAAAGAAAGGAGTTAAGTTCGAAACTTCTTTTTTTTTACAGATCTAATCTTCTTGGAAAACAAAAGAAGGATGATGCAGACGAGTACAAGTTTCGGTATAAAAAATCGAATATTCCATCAAATTAACTGTTTGTTTTTATTATTTTTATTGTTATCTAAAAATTGCAAAAGTTTGTTCTTTCAAGGAAACCCCCTAAGAAAAAAGCGATCCCTGAAAGTATTCTATTACAATAACTATGTTAAAGTTATTTTATATCGTGCAAATTCCATTTATATATGTACTTCCGGGAAACATAGAGTACTCTATTCGACAGAGTAGCAGTAACCGAAAAAGCCATACTCAGTACAGTATGGTATCTCTTGGAATCCCGAATCTGATTCTACCAATAATTATCCTAATTCACATATGTCTATCTCCCATCAATCGAATTAGTACTAGTCAAAGAAATGGAAATTACCCGATTGATGATAAATGTGAAATAAAAAAGAAAAAAATAAAGAAGAGGGATTGCCGTTGGGAATGAAATTATAGTTACTTTATACAAAAAAAATCTTTCACAAAAAATCGAGAGCAGAGTTGATATATTTTTTTATTGGATCCGTCGGGACTGACGGGGCTCGAACCCGCAGCTTCCGCCTTGACAGGGCGGTGCTCTGACCAATTGAACTACAATCCCAAGTAAATACCATAATAAAATAAAGTATTATGTATACATATTTTTATGATTTTATTCTAACCCCTTCCATTTTGAATTTAGATTCAAATTGGCGTGTTGTAACAGAGCCGTGAGTGATATATATGATACCCATATGAGTATGCGCTTGCGCTTTAGTGAGACCGACCTGGATTACTAGTAACCCTTTCCTTATTGCCAAATAAATGGGATAATTTTTCTTTCAATGAAAAGGGTTTTTTTCTTTATCCCTTTCCTTAGATTGTATTTTATACTTATAGATCCTTATAAGAATAAAGACAATTATCATATCAAGATCCTAATTTGTTGGAAAAATAGAGTAACTATAGTAAATAAAGAGGGCTATAGATATAGCAGAGAAGCAAATTTCTCTTCCGTATTGGGGAGGGGGGGATCGGGCATTTCTGAAGAGCACAAAATGGGTTATATGATACCATTTCGTGGTAGATCGGCGAATTTTTGGGCCGAGCTGGATTTGAACCAGCGTAGACATATTGCCAACGAATTTACAGTCCGTCCCCATTAACCGCTCGGGCATCGACCCAGGAAAAATAAATTCCAGGCTTATTGATAATCCATGATCAACTTCCTTATCGTAGTACCCTACCCCCAGGGGAAGTCGAATCCCCGCTGCCTCCTTGAAAGAGAGATGTCCTGGACCACTAGACGATGGGGGCATACCATACTTGAACGGCCGCCCTGATACTATGCAGATAGTATGCATAATTTTTTAAAATTGTCAATATAATGGGATGGGATGGTATGGTATGACTCGATACGGAGGATCTTTCTATCTTTCACGATTCTATAGCATTTTTTCCGCCAATAAATTAGTTCATAATTTAAATTTAGTTCAGAGGCTGCGCCAAATTTCTTTATCAATCATTCAATGAAATATGTTGGATCTCTGTTAAATTAGTAGGTACGTGTAGCAATTAAATAAATTTCGTTATGATGTCAATTAGGATCGGAAAAAATTCATTGTATTGCTATTTATCAAATCCAATATCAATAAACCGTTTTATTTTACCTATATTCACTAGTATATCCTTCCCTAGAATTTTATTTACCGCACAAGTAAAATTTTTAATTTCTGAACGAACCGCTATACGTATAAGATATAGACTTATTATAATCTATGTACATAGATTATACTAAGCCTATATACTAAACTCATAGTGGCTAGTAATTCGTGACTTTATTCAGTAATTGAATCAAACAAGCCCTTTTAACTCAGTGGTAGAGTAACGCCATGGTAAGGCGTAAGTCATCGGTTCAAATCCGATAAGGGGCTTTGGTTTTTTCATAAATCAAAAAACTCCGGCGGTAATATTCCTGTTTTAAGTACGAATAAAGTTATTGTGGATATTTGTAATAAAAATAAAAAAGTAACAAATTGTATAATGTAATATACGTATAATTTAATATCATTATATAAATTAAAACATACTAATAAATTAGAGTCTAAATTATAGTTATAGTTATAAATTTGCTAATCTTATTATAATG